TTGATTGAATCATCAACAATTTGGAGCGTGAAGTGCAATTAGATCCATTTTATTTTTGGGGGGATCCAGATTAATATTATCAAATAATTTATGGTTGGCTTAGTTGGATCAATAAAATGAAGTATACAGGCTCCGTTTATAAAAAACCCAATTGGTAATATATGATTACTATATTGTATCATAAATGATTTTATTTATAAATAGAAATAGGAGTGATCTCAAACTGTTAATCAATCGAGTAATAGGATGAATACGTCGAATATTTGGTGAAGACATGAAATAAAATAAAAAAAAAGAAGTTGTAGTAAAAAGAAGTGGTATTGGGGGCATTTGTCCTATATGTGCAAATCGAAGTCGATCGGCTCTTTACCCGGAGTAGAGCATAAACCTAAAAAAATTAAGAAGGCCCATTTAGAAACAAGAAAATGACATCGTGATTTGGATCGGATCTCGATGAAACAATACATCAATGATAAGTTAGTTCGATAAGTTTAATGAATTCTTTTTTTTTATTTTATATATATATTTTATTTTATATATTTATATATTATATGGAAGGGTCAAAACTCATCTTTCTTGAAAAATGGAAGAAAAAGCCCCGAAGGAGCTTGCTATTAAAAATAAGAGGGCTGGAATCTACACATTGATTCTTTTTTTTTTTTTATCGATTTTTTTGAACCGTATGCATCAAAAGGTGCATGTACGGTTCCTGAGGGATACAATTTTATCCTAATCAACCGACTTTATCGAGAAAGATTACTTTTTTTAGGCCAAGAGGTTGAGAGCGAGATCTCGAATCAACTTATTGGTCTTATGATATATCTCAGTATAGAGGATGAAAACAAAGATCTGTATTTTTTTATAAATTCTCCTGGCGGATGGGTACTACCCGGAATAGCTATTTATGATACTATGCAATTTGTGCCACCAGAGGTACATACAATATGCCTGGGATTAGCCGCTTCAATGGGATCTTTTATCTTGGTCGGAGGAACAATTACCAAACGTCTAGCATTCCCTCACGCTTGGCGCCAATGAGTTTTTTATTTGATAGAAAAAAGCAGACTATGCCTTCGCCATATGAAATATGAATATTAAGTAATAATAGCATGGCACTTCGAATTCGATATGAGAAAATTCTTTATTGTTTTTTTTTTCAAAACATTAGATTATGTATCGAAAGAGGAGTATGAGAAAAAGGGTATTTCCGATTTTATCTTATCTATCGGGGGTCCGTTTCAGCGTCACAAACTTTTTGTTTTCACACCGGAAGGCTCTTAACAATCTTTATGTTATGAAAGGATACGAAAATAAAAAAGAATCTTATTTTATTTGATCGGATCAAAAAGAAACTTTGGGATTGCTGAATCATAGAGGAAATAACTATATAACGTAACGGAGCCATCATAGTATTTTTTAACTTCTCCGAAAGGAAGGGTGGTAATTGGATCATTTACCGATCTGGATCTGATAGATCCTACATTTTTCGATGGCAGGTAAAAGTCAATTCCATTGTAGAGCCGTATGCAATTCGCAAAAGATGCCTGTACGGTTGTTCAATTCTATCTTTTTTTTCTTGTTATTCTTTATCTCTTCTCTTCGACTCATCATACGAGATAGAGAAATCATTTATTATGTTATATCATCAGGGTAATGATCCATCAACCGGCTGCCGCTTTTTATGAGGCACAAGCGGGAGAATTTGTCATGGAAGCGGAAGAACTACTGAAACTGCGCGAAATCATCACAAAGGTTTATGTACAAAGAACGGGCAAACCCTTATGGGTTGTATCCGAAGACCTGGAAAGGGATGTTTTTATGTCAGCAACAGAAGCCCAAACTCATGGAATTGTTGATCTTGTAGCGGTTCAATGAAAAAAGAAAGGATTTCGTGCAAATCCGTGATTTGAGATCTTCTTACCGGGTTTCATTTTCATTAAATTAAATAAAATGGGGGTAATTCATAATCATCCGGTTAGGATCGATCTAAACCAGTCCATTATGTATATGATTCAGCATGCCAACTATTAAACAACTTATTAGAAACACAAGACAGCCAATCAGAAATGTCACGAAATCCCCCGCTCTTCGGGGGTGTCCTCAGCGCCGAGGAACATGTACTAGGGTGTATGTGCGACTCGTTCAGATCATGGACTGGGACGAAAAACAACTTTTCCAGTATCAATGATCAGTACCAGTGAATAGAATAGAATGGAAGAACTCCATTCACTATCTAAACTAAATAAAATAAAAAGATCTATCATATTCCCCTATTGTGTATTGTGTATGAAATTTATGGTTTCCGTCGGTGCAAATACAATCACCTAAATTTATAAATTTAAGATGATAAGCAATTCCCCATTGGCAAAAGGGTTATCCATTAAGCGGGGAAAATCAGCAGAAAGATTAGGCTCCCACTCTTTCAAGAACGGACTAACAGGGTCAGCTACTTAGCTAACCTTCATAATTAAATACCGTTACTGTATAGGTAGATCTCATTGTGAAAGACCTATTACTAGATAATTCATGGGTAGAGCCAAAGAGTGTGAACTGTACAAGTTACCAATAAGATTTAAGGAAGGAGCTCCGGTGTATAGAAAGGACCTCACCGTTTAAGAAGTAACCATAGAAACGATGGAACCCACTATTTATTTCTTTATTCATTTAATTTCCAATTTACTACTTTTTTATTTAATTTACTATGTTTTTGATACCTAGTATCAATACTATTTCTTATTTCGAGGTGAAATGCATAGAAAAAAGAAAAAAAAATCGTGGTCGGGAAGGTTATAGTAGCAAAAGCCATTGGAATTTTTATTTTATACATTGGAAGAATCCGCTTTGTTATTAATAGACCAGGAAAGGGTACAAGGATAACTGAAAGAAAGGAAATCAATTAGTTATTCATCAAAGTTTCATTTATTCAATGACCAGAACTAGACGAGGATATATAGCTCGTAGACGTAGAACAAAAATTCGTTTATTTACATCAAGCTTTCGAGGAGCCCATTCAAGACTTACTCGAACTATTACTCAACAGAAAATCAGAGCTTTGGTTTCGACTCATCGGGATAGAGATCGGCAAAAGAGAGATTTTCGCCGTTTGTGGATCACTCGGATAAATGCAGTAATTCACGAGAATGGGGCATCCTATAGTTATAGTAATTTAATACACAATCTGTACAAGAGGCAGTTACTTCTTAATCGTAAAATACTTGCACAAATAGCTATATCCAATAGGAATTGTCTTTATATGATTTCCAATGAGATCATAAAATAAAGAGATTGTAAAGAATTCACCGGAATGATTTAATGATTTAAATAAATGTAGTTCCCCGGAGAATGAACTCCGGGAAGGTAGATTATAAATTAGTATGATAAAATATGATAAAGTCGTCAAAATGAAGGAATATGTTCAATAAAAAAAAAAGATTTCTTCTTCTTCCCCGATTATTTTTGTTTCTTACAACACAACAATCAAATCTCGATTCTTAGATTTTTCGAACAAAACATCAAATCCGCGTTTGAGTTCGAATTGGAATTTTGATTCAATTGAAGAGTAAGCCTATTTAGTTCTGGTTCTAAGACCAGTAGTTCTAGCGGTCGACTCGGTTCTTTCAAATTGTTTCTCATTATTAAGAAAAGGTAACGAAGATAAAATACGAGCTTGTTTTATAGCAATAGTAATTAATCGTTGTTGTTTCAAAGTCAATCTATTCACTCGTCTAGATAATATTTTTCCTTGTTCACTAATAAATCGACTAATTAAACTCATGTTTCGATAATCAATTCGATCCCCCGATTGGATCGGGGGCAAACGTCTACGAAAAGATCGCTTGGATTTAAGAAAAGGTCGCTTGGATTTATCCATGGTTTGTTTATTCCTTATCCCGAAAATCCTATTTCGTTCGGATCAAAAATGAATTAGAATTCGGAAATAGGATTTGGTTTATTTCTATTTAAATATATTCTATTTAAATATATGTTATATATATTATATATAATATTATATACTATGTTATTTTACTATATTATTTTTACTGTTCCTTGGAAGGGTGACACACAGGCCCTCGGTTCGATCTATTTTTTTATCTCCCCATGAATCGTATGTTTATAACAATAGGGACAGAATTTTCGCAATTCCAATCGACCGGGCGTATTGTGTCGATTTTTTTCAGTAATATATCTGGAAATGCCTGTTGATTCCTTATTAACACCGTCTCGTACACAACTAGTGCATTCCAAAAGAACCCTTATTCGGGCATCTTTACTCTTGGCCATGAACCTCCTTTGTTTTTTTTATTCATTCAAGTCTTCTATTTTCGATCCGAAGAAAGTAAGGAAAAAAATGGAAGTTGCTAACTCAAAATCCAATTATGTTATGATATGAAAGATTTCGTTGTAATCAATAGAGTAATAGTAAATAATAAGTAATACAATGATTTCTAACTATAACTATATTTTATAACTATATTTCTAATCGCAGTACAGTATTTAATTTAAGGATCTTGTATCATACTCTTGCACTAGACCAACATTTACATTTACGTTTTCCCTCTATTCTTAATTTAATTCGAGTCTGAACCCGAGTTTCGCTGAGGTTAAATCCACTTTTATTCTTTCTCTTACTGCTCCTCCCTTATAAAATTCTAAAAAAGAGAAAAAAAAAAGAGGAGGGGGAAAGGAATTAGTCACAGATATTTGATTGTATCTCTAATATTCTTCACCCCTTCTCATGTTAATTAAAAAAAGGGAATGTCAACGCATCCGGGAATAAACGATTAATCTCTATCAATAGACCTGCTAAGGACCCGAACCATATAGTACTTAGTACCGGTGCCGTGGAAAGATATGTTTTTAGATCTCGCATTTAAAATCCTCCTTATTTATTGTAATACATAATGGTAATACATATATGATCAGATGCATATGGACCACTTGTATTTGTACACAGAATTCCCAATTCAAATTGAAGATTCGCTAGATAAGATTTTCTTTTTCTTAAAACAGAAAAATAAATTTCTTTACTTTACTCCTGAGCATTCCCCAAAAATATTCATTTATTTTTTATTTCATTTTTAGGGTGGGTTTCATATTTTATATGTATATAAGTCTTTTATTATTATATGTTAATATATAATATGTTAATATGATAAAAAAAAAGAAGAAATGGGAAGAAAAATTGTGTATATCAGTGGAGGAAATAAGGATGTGGAAAACAAGACAGGTATTCTCTACAATGACACTGTAGACCAATTGAAAGGGATGTAGCGCAGCTTGGTAGCGCGTTTGTTTTGGGTACAAAATGTCACGGGTTCAAATCCTGTCATCCCTACCTATTACTTCTCCTCTGAGCAGTAACGAAGAATCAATTGAGATCGATTAAAATTGGATATACATTATTTTTCATTTTATGATACTATAATAGTATATGCATACAAGATGTGTTGGAGTTACAAAAAGAATCCTTTTCTTTATAGTCTTATCTATTGTGATAAGAAAACGCTCTTAGTTCAGTTTGGTAGAACGTGGGTCTCCAAAACCCAATGTCGTAGGTTCAAATCCTACAGAGCGTGATTCCGTTTTTGTTAGTTGGAATTACACTGAACTAACTTCACTAACTTGAACAGCAATCTGAATCTGACCTCCTGTGGATTAAAGAATAAAGAAAAGAGGAGGTCAATCAAAAAAAGAGATGTTAATTAATCAAAGGTCCAACTGATCACCACGTCTGTATTGTAAATATGCAGTTACGAATAATCCAGCCAAAGTAATAGGAATTAGACCTAAGACGATTCCAAATAGAAAAACTTCAATCATTTCATTTCAATTTGTTTGAAAAGGGGAAAAGAGAGGTAATATCTATCCCTAAATCTTAATCCGAATTGCCTATGAATCGCAATGACCAAGAATTGTCAATTGACACGGTAAGGAACTCGTAGAATACATGGAATCTCACGGAAAGGTTTCTCTTTATGAATTGTTTATTCGATTAATTTCAAATAAGTCGTATCTTGCTTAGACCAATAAATAGGACTGAGGTTATAGTTGAAGCCGCTAGTAGAAAACCGAAATAACTAGTTATAGTAGGCATGAAGGAGCTAAATGAAATATGTTCTTTATTTTATTATACATATGTTTATAAAGCACTTACCTAAGTTTCCATTTTTGCGAGATACGAGGATAAACAAAAATACCAATTGAAAGAATAAGTTCAATTGAAAGTTTTTGATTCATCAATCAATTATTATAGACGGCACTAATCAATTATTATAGACGGCACTAACAAAGATAGAGTGACAGAGGTATAAAAAGAAATCGATTCATTATCTGTGGCATCTACCCATACCGTGATTCCGAATCAACAGATTCATTGAGCAACTCTTGAGTAAACTAATAATAAAATAAGAACTGTGCCGTGTAACTTCATTCAAAAATGAAACTTTCTTTGCGTCACTATGAAACAAAATTAGAAAATCATTTCTATTTTGATCATTTCTTTTTTAATTGTATCGAATACATTTTATATTTTGGAACGAAGAGTGCCCTTATAACAATAAAATCTTTTCTTTTACTTTTTATTTTAACTCATTAGATTCAATAGTAGGTTCATTCACATAGTATCTCGAATGAGAAAAAAAAAGATATCGCACGATCAGATCACTCGAAAAAATAAAATCTGTATTTTGGTTCAATTAGATTCTAAAACTAGTAATTCCTATTATCTTTTCCTTTATAGGTTCTACATTTTGTCTTTCCATATTATAACTTCTAGTTAGGTAGTTAGGTCAAGAAAGAACCCTTGGATCTAATACAACAATGCGTGCTTCGCGAATATTGATTGTTCCCATTATTTTATTCATTGTTCTCTTTCTTTCATCGAATACTATCTACTACTGTTACTTGTTATTGGATAACTAAGAAATTCTTTAAAATGAAAAAAAGATTCCAAAAAAACCTCTTCTACAACCACGAAAACGAAAAGGCGATTTCTAGATTTCGTATCAATAAAATTGTGGGAATATGATAATCTCTTTCATGAATTATTAAAAAGAAATTTGTCAGATTCACATTTATTTTACCTGATCTTCAGTTTCTAGTCCGAAACCAATAGTAGAGAGAAACCCTATACTACAGGAATTTGAGAGATTTTCTATTGAATGGCACATGGTTCTACATTGATAAGCAACAAGAAAGGAAGAAAGAACCTTTCTAACACTTCATTTCGATACTGATTGAAATTGCGTTGCTGTGGCAGAAGAAGGATAGCTATACTGATTCGGTATACTCTAAAGACACCCTCGGTACAATATTGACGATCTCACAAATATCTATTTTCAGTGAATTTGCATTTACTGATCTCATCTTTTACGAAATCGATCGTCCTTTGACTGTACAAGAATATGTGGAGCTCGGCATGTCTGGAAGCACAGGAGAACGTTCTTTTGCTGATATTATTACCAGTATTCGATACTGGGTCATTCATAGCATTACTATACC